AATAAAGTGGCTGAGTGTTAGGCGGTAAATTGTAAATTTATAAACGAATGTAAATAATTCCTTTATTAAAAGACTCTATAGTATAAAAATAACATTAAATTGCAAGTTTAAAGATGTGTGGTTCACTAGGGTTTAATTAGAATTTAAAAGATTAAACTTTTTTTTAAAGCTTTGAAGGCTCTTAGTTTATATAACTTAAAATTCTAAGAAATAAAAAGATAAAGTGGAATAAGAAGTCCAATCAAGTTAAAGGAGGTAGTTAAAGTAAGGTGAGGAGATTTAAAAGTATTTGGCTTATATTTTATATTAAAAGATAGAATAGGGTTATATAATGTAAATAGAGTGATAATGATACGTAAATAAAAATAAAGAGTAATTAAAGCTGAAGCTAGTAAAAAAAAAAGTGGAAAGATTAAATTGTTATTGACCATTACTTGAATGATAAATCATTTGGGAATAAATCCTGTGAAGGGGGGAAGTCCTCCTAGAGAGAGAAGATTAAAAGAAATAAAGGTTGCTCTTAAGGGCGACGAAAAGTCAGATTGAATTAAATTAGAAGTAGAAAGAGCTTGGAGTTTGTGAAATATAATAGTGATAGATAATACAATAAAGAAATAAATACAAAAATAAAATAGTCAATAAAAATCTCTTGTAGAGATAGCAATAAGTATTCATGATATGTGATTAATTGAAGAGAATGCTATAAGTTTTCGTAGGAGGGTAAGATTGAGCCCTCCTAAGGCTCCTAACGTAGCGCATAAAATGGCTGACACGATAATTATATAAATTAAAGTGGAGTTGGTTATGAGATAAGAAATTAAAACTATTGGGGCTAATTTTTGAATAGTTATCAACAAAAAAGCTTGTGGTCAGGCTAAACCTTCTATAACTTGAGGGAATCAAAAATGGAAAGGAGCTCTAGCAAGTTTCAGTAAAAGAGCTAAAGTTATAAAAACAGATGCTAAAAAAAAGTGAGAGAGTGAGAGAAATCTAGATATAATAAGTAAAGCTGATCCTAAGGCTTGGATTAAGAAGTATTTTAAAGCGGATTCTGAGTAATAAGGGTTTATTTTTACAGTAATAAGTGGAATGAATGATATTATATTTAGTTCAAGGCCAATTCAAGCTCCAAACCAAGAGGAAGAAGAAATTGATACTAGAGATCCTAATAAAAGTGAAAAGAAAAAAAGCATGTAGTGAACAGGAAAAATCATTAAAAAGAGAAAGGATTTACTTTCATTTACGGGGTATGAGCCCATTAGCTTGAATTTAGCTTATCTTTTATTATAGTTACTCGTTGATGTAAAGTGCATGAAAAGTTTTGATCTTTTAAGAAATGGTGTAATTCCATTACGTGTAATATAGGTAAAATAAAGTTACATTATTAGTTCTATCAAAACTACCCTTTTTAATCAGGCACTATATTAAAATATAGTAAAAATATTAGAAAAGCTAATAAAATTAAAATTAAAATAAACAATTATTTAAGAACAAAAGTAATGTTTTGGATAAATATATATTAATATATGCATATATTAAATAATAATTTTGTAATGAATGTATTAGATAAATTAACTTACATATACCTTAAATAAGAGATAAAAACTTTCCCCCTTATAGGAGAAGTATTTCCAACGGTCCCTTCTCCTTTCCCTCTCGAGAAAGAGGAGAAGGGGAGAGATGGAAATACTTTTACCTTATTAGAACTATTTTAACTGCATTTAACAAAGAGATATCCGTATGGGAATATATTGATTCTATATTTTTTTTGAAAAAGATAAACTTTTATTGTAAATAGGAGAATTTTTTTTTATATTGTAATCGACTATGACATTAGATTGATTTATTTACTTTAAGTTAATTATCCATTTAGATAAGTTTGCATGATATATATAGATATAGTTAAATATAGTAATGTTCTTATTTTTTTCTTAAATTAATATAAATTTTTATTAAAACTGGATTTATAGTTGTATTTAATTTGGTGGGTATAAGTAATTTGATTTTGGTTTAGTTGTTTTACGGTTTTATTAAAATTGCATGAAAGTTATTGGCAAGTAAATGTAAGAGTTTAATATTCGTGTTGTCAGGATAAATAAATTATAATTTTTATAATCTCAGCATAAAATATTAGTGTTGTATGAAAATGTGAGCTAGTAATAAGATAACTTTGTGAGTTATAATTAGTCTGATAAATATTTGTGCCAGCATTCGCGGTTATACTTTAAGGCTAGGTAAAATATATTAGAGTTAGTTAAGAGAATTAATATAAGTGTATTATTGATAATAAAAGGTGAAATTGGATTATTATTAAATAAATGAAGTATATTGAAGCTGAAGCTAAGAAAGTTTAATTATAGACTAGGATTAGATACCCTATTATTTTAAACTATAAATGAAAAATGAAACTCTAGATAAGTAGTAGATAGGTACTTAAAAATTAAAAAATTTGGCGGTGATTTAATCTTTTCAGAGGAACTTGTTTTATAATCGATAAACCACGTTTAATCTTACTTATTTTAGTATAATCAGTATGTATACCATCATTATCAGGTGATTTTTAAAGAAAAAATTACTAAAAATAATTAGTTAAATAAATTAGATCATGGTGCAGCTTATAAATAAGGTAAAATGAGTTACAATAAAGCTTTTTAAATGAATTAGTAAAGTAAGAATTTACTATGAAGGTGGATTTGATTGTAAGTGTGGATTAATAAGCTTATTTGATATTGGTGCTAAATCATGTACATATCGCCCGTCGCTTTCGCTAACCGAGATAAGTCGTAACAAAGTAGGCGTATCGGAAGATGTGCCTAGAAGGTAGCAAAGTGTAGCTTAAATAAGTTAAGCATTTCAGTTACGTTGAAAAGATTTATCGTGCAAATCGGTTCACTTTGAGTATTTGATAAGCTTGTTAAATGTTTATGAAGATTTTTTAGAGGTAAGAAAAATAATTTTTTTAAGTGTTAGCTTAGTAATATGTAATAAAAAGAAAAAAGATAACTATAGAGTAAAAGTACTGTGAAGGAAAGATAGAATAATAATAGTAGTAAAAATAAAAGTTTGTACCTTGTGTATCAGGGAAAATCAATATAAATTAAAGTTATAGTAATCCCGAAATAAAAATAGCTAATTTTATAAAAAGTTATTGTAGAAATAATATTTTGAATGTAAAATTAAAGGTGAAATACTAAACGAGTTTTATTATATCTGGTTTCTTAAAAATTAAATTTAATTTAGCTTTTATAGTAATATTATGTAAAAGTAGAATGTAGGAGGGATAAGCTTCTTACATAGGTTAATAAAGAGTTAAGTTATAAATGTTTTATAAAATTAGGCTTAAAAATAGCCATATTAATAAAGTGTTTTAATTAAATAAAAAAATGAAATATAATTTATAAAAACTTTAAGTGGTATTAAGAGTTTCATAGAATCGGAAATAGTGAAGATATAATGATTTTATTAGTAAAAAGTAGTGTAATTATAGTAAATAGTGAAATAAAGTAATGTTAAGATGTATTAAATTTGAAGTATTATAAAGGAACTCGGCAAATATTTTTCTTTGCCTGTTTATCAAAAACATGTCTATTTGTGGATATAAATGGTCTAGTCTGCCCACTGATAAAATAAGTTTAAAGGGCCGCGGTATTTTGACCGTGCAAAGGTAGCATAATCACTAGTTTTTTAATTGGAATCTCGTATGAATGGCTGGACAAAAGAAAGTCTGTCTCTATAATAATTATTGAATTTAACTTTTAAGTGAAAAGGCTTAAATGATTTGAAAAGACGATAAGACCCTATAAAGCTTGATATAAGTTGTATATTATTATAGAATTTTATAATTTATAAAGATATATTGTACAGTTTTTATTTTATTGGGGCGATAGAGGTAGAATTTTTAATAACTGCTTAGATTTTATGACAGTATAAGTGATTAGTTTGTAAAAGATCCTAAATAAAGATTAAAAGGTTAAGTTACTTTAGGGATAACAGCGTAATTCTTTTTGAGAGTTCTTATCGAAAGAAGAGTTTGCGACCTCGATGTTGAATTAAAAGTTCTTTACAATTGTAGGAGTTGTAAAAGAAGGTCTGTTCGACCTTTAAATTTTTACATGATTTGAGTTCAGACCGGCGTGAGCCAGGTCGGTTTCTATCTTTCAGAGTTATAAAAATTACTTTAGTACGAAAGGATTAGGTAATTTAAATTGTTTAAGGATTGGTAATGCTACTTTGGCAGATTGTATGTGCTGGATTTAGGATCCTGTTAAATAGATTTATTCTATAGGTAGTAAAATAGTTGATTTGATTATTTTATGGTTTTAGGGATTATTCAGGTAGTTAATTATATTGTGTTAATTATTTGTGTGTTGGTTGGGGTAGCTTTTGTAACTTTGTTAGAACGAAAAATTTTAGGGTATATTCAAATTCGAAAGGGGCCAAATAAAGTTGGTTATATGGGCATTTTACAGCCTTTTTCTGATGCTGTAAAACTTTTTACTAAAGAACAAACAGTGCCTACAATATCGAATTTTTTAGTATTTTATGTATGCCCAATTTGCAGTTTGTTGGTTTCTTTACTAGTATGGGTTGTTGTACCATATGAAATAGGGTTAATGAGCTTTAATTTGAGGATTTTGTTTTTTTTGTGTTGTTTGAGAATTGGGGTTTATTCAACTATAGTAGCAGGGTGATCTTCTAATTGTAAATATTCTTTGTTGGGTAGTTTACGGGCTGTAGCTCAGACTATTTCTTATGAGGTAAGATTAGCTTTAATTTTGTTGTCCTTTGTAATGTTAATTGGGGGCTTTAGGTTAGAGTTGTTAAATAAATATCAAAGACACTTTTGGTTTATGTTGGTTAGTTTTCCTTTAAGTATAGTTTGGTTTAGGTCTTGTTTAGCAGAGACAAATCGAACTCCTTTTGATTTTACGGAAGGGGAGTCTGAGTTGGTATCGGGGTTTAATACAGAATATGGAGCTGGGGGATTTGCTTTAATTTTTATGGCAGAATATGCAAGAATTTTATTTATAAGGGTATTGTTTGTAATTTTTTTTCTTGGAAGGAGACCTTGCAGAGTGTTGTTTTATTTGAAAAGGGTGATAATTGCTTTTATTTTTGTGTGGGTTCGTGGAACTTTACCTCGTTTTCGTTACGACAAGTTAATGTATTTAGCTTGAAAGAGGTATTTACCTGTGGCTATTAATTATTTAGTATTTTTTGTAGGGTTTAAGATATTTTGTTTTTGTTTAGTTTATAATTAAACTAATATATTGATAAAGAGATTATTAAGAAGGTATTTCTTATTAAGTGTTTTCAAAACACTTGTTTTATTTAAACTAAATAATCATTTAAGCATATTATCCCATATAATTAGTAAAAGTGGGTTTAGAAGGTAAAATGAGAAATAAAGTACGGTTAAAGTTTGGCCTGTAAAAATATATGGGTCTTCAACTGGGCGGGCTCCAATTCATGTTAAAAGAATAACTACTACAATAAAGGTTCAAAATAAAAATTGATTTAAAGGATAAAATGCTAGTCTTTGGAATTTTGAGACATGAGTAAAAGGTAAAATTATTAAAATAGCTACTGAAGCGGCGAGGGCAATAACTCCTCCTAGTTTATTGGGAATAGAACGAAGAATTGCATAAGCGAACAAAAAATATCATTCTGGTTGAATATGAGGTGGTGTAACAAGGGGATTAGCAGGAATAAAATTGTCGGGGTCTCCTAGAAAATAAGGAGCTAAAAGCGTAAGAAATAGCAGTAAAGTTAATATAACAATAAATCCTACAATATCTTTAAAAGTGAAATAAGGGTGGAAAGGAACTTTATCTAGTTGTCTAGAAATTCCTATCGGGTTATTAGCTCCTGTTTGGTGTAGAAATAAAATGTGAATTAATGAGAAAGCGGCTGCTAGAAGTGGTAAAATAAAATGGAAAGAAAAAAATCGTGTTAAAGTGGCGTTATCTACAGAGAATCCTCCTCAAATTCATTGGACAAGGTCTGTACCAATGAAAGGAATAGCTGAAAATAAATTGGTAATAACTGTAGCACCTCAAAAAGATATTTGACCTCATGGTAATACATAGCCTAAGAAAGCAGTTGCTATAATTATAAATAAGATAACTACTCCTACTATTCAAGCGTGTAAGTTTATATAAGAGCTGAAGTAAATGCCTCGTCCGATGTGTAAGTAAAGACAAATAAAGAAAAAAGAGGCTCCATTAGCGTGAAGTGTACGTAAGAGTCATCCATAATTAACGTCTCGACAAATATGTACAACTCTAGAGAAAGCTAAATTAATATGGGCAGTATAGTGTATAGCTAGAAATAGACCAGTCGCGATTTGTACAATTAGACAAAGTCCTAAAAGAGAGCCAAAGTTTCAAAATGTGGAGATGTTTCTTGGAAGTGGTATATCTACTAGAGCATTATTAGCAATTTTAAATAATGGGTGAGATTTCCGCAAGGGAGTGGTCATTAGTAAGAAAGACGAAGAGGACCTTTAAATAAGGTTACAATTTTTACTACAACCAGTAGTATTAATAAAAGATATGAAATGATAAAGATAGTGAATACTATTGAAGGGGTGTTGTAAATTCAGTTAATAGTAAAAGGGGTAGAAATGAAAAAAGTTGGAGAGTCTATAATGGGTAGGGAAGTTGGATAAGAGATTAATATAGGGTCTAAAAAAAAACATAAGAAGGATAAAACAAATATTAAAGAAAAAAAAATCAAGAAAGAAGAAATAAACGTTAAAGGTTCGTTAGAAGCAATAGAAGTTACATAAATAAAAAGAACTAGTATGCCTCCGAGAAACACTAAGAAAAGGATATATGAGGTTCAGAATGAATATATTGAGAATCCAGCAGTAATGGAAATTAGCATTGTTTGAATTAATAAAGTTAATCCTATAGCTAAAGGATGGGATAACTGGGTGAATAAAATGGAGAGAGTAAGTAATAAGGGAGTAGTTAATATTAAAATGTCAGAGAATAGTTTAAGTAAAATATTAATTTTGGGAATTAAAGATAAAGTAATTATTTTTTCTCTGAAGTTTTAAGAAAAATAAATTCATTATTGGTTTACAAGACCAAAGTTTTAGGTTAAACTATTAAAACCTATATGATTATAATTAATGATAAATTTTGGATTATTTATAGTTTTGAGATCTCTGGTTATATTTTTTTGTGGGGTTTGAAGGTTTACTTTTTATCATAAACATTTATTAAATGCGTTACTGAGATTAGAGTTTATAATATTAGGGGTATTTTGAATACTTATTTTACAAATAAGAAATGTAGGGAATGAGGTTTATTTAGGTTTATTTTTTTTGACATTAGCTGTTTGTGAAGGGGCTTTAGGTTTATCATTATTAGTATTAGTTGTTCGTAGCCACGGAAACGATTATTTTAAAAGGTTTAATTTAGTAGAGTGTTAAAATTAATTTTTCCTTTAATTTTATTGATTAAATTTGTAAAAAATTGAAAGTCTGTCCAGGTTGGATTAGGAGTATTAAGTGGATTAACGGGGTTGTTATGTTTTCATAGGGTAATAATATATAATATTGGGTTTAGGTTAGGGTTAGATTATATTAGGTATTTAATAGTATATTTAAGTGTATGAGTAATATTTTTAATTGTTATGGCTAGTCAACGTGTTAAATTAACTAATAACTTTTCGTCTATATTTTTGGTTGTAAATTTAGTTTTGTTGTTAAGTCTATTTTTAGCGTTTTCGTCTTTAAATTATTTAATGTTTTATATTAGATTTGAAATTTCTTTAATTCCAACTTTAATTTTAATTTTGGGATGAGGCTATCAACCGGAACGAATTCAAGCTGGAGTTTATATACTATTCTATACTCTTACTTTATCTTTGCCTTTATTAGGTTCTTTTCTTTATATGTATCATAAGGATGGGAGATTAATATTTATTTTAGGGAAGCCAATGTTGGAGGTGAGTTATGTAACTGTGATTTGGTATTTTAGTAGGGTTATAGCATTTTTAGTAAAGTTACCTATGTATATATTTCATTTATGATTGCCTAAAGCTCATGTTGAGGCTCCTGTGGCTGGTTCTATAATTTTAGCTGGGGTTTTACTAAAGTTAGGTGGTTATGGTTTAATTCGTGTTTTAGTTTATTTTCAGAAAATGAGATTAAGGTTTTCTTGGTTGTGAGTTAGAGTAAGGTTAGTAGGCGGTGTTTTAATGAGATTGTTATGTTTACGTCAAGTGGATATAAAATCATTAATTGCTTATTCTTCAGTAGTGCATATAAGAATAGTTTTAGCTGGGTTAATAATTTTTAGTTGGTGGGGTTTAATAGGTGCAGTAGTTGTAATGGTTGGTCATGGACTATGTTCTTCAGGGCTTTTTTGTTTGGCTAATATAGTGTATGAGCGGATTGGAAGTCGAAGGCTATTAATTAGTAAAGGTTTATTAAGATTTATACCAAGAATAGGTTTATGGTGATTTTTATTAGTTGTAGGGAATATAGCTGCCCCTCCTTCTTTAAATTTATTTGGTGAAATTAGTTTAATTGTAAGATTAGTAAGGTGAAGAAATTTAAGGATGTTGAGGCTTGTGCTGTTATCTTTTTTTAGTGCAGGATATAGGTTATATATATATAGGTTGAGCCAGCATGGGGTTTTCTTTAGAGGTCTTTATTCATGTAGGAGGGGAAAAGTAAATGAATATTTAGTGCTATTTTTACACTGGTTTCCTTTAAATGTATTAATTTTAAATTTAAATTTGGTAAGCGGTATTATATATCTGGTATAAATTAGTTGTTATATAACTATGAGAATAAGATAATGGTTTGAAAAGTTTATATACATAAAAGAAGAATATTGTTTTTGATAATTAATTCTTGTATTTGTTTAATAATTTTTATTATAAAAATATTCAGTGGAATTACAAATGTTATTGAATGGGAGTTAATAAGATTAAATTCTTTAAGAGTAGTATTTGTAGTTGTTTTTGATTGAATTTCTATATTATTTTTAGGATTTGTATTAATGATTTCTAGGAGAGTTATATTTTATAGAGGAAGATATATAATGGGAGATAAAAACTTTAATCGATTTATATATCTTGTTTTGCTCTTTGTTTTTTCTATAGCTATAATAGTTTTAAGGCCTAATTTAATTAGAATTTTATTGGGGTGAGATGGGCTAGGGTTAGTTTCTTATGCTTTAGTTATTTTTTATCAAAATGAAAAGTCAGCTAATGCGGGAATATTAACAGTTTTATCAAATCGAGTAGGAGATGTAGCTATTTTAATAGGGATTGGATTAATAGCAAATTTAGGTGGGTGAAATTTTTTCTTATATAGGTATTATCTTGAAGATAGGAGGTGAATTATTATGAAAATTATATTATTATTAGCGGCAATAACTAAAAGTGCTCAGATTCCTTTTTCTGCTTGATTGCCAGCTGCTATAGCAGCTCCCACTCCGGTTTCAGCGTTGGTTCATTCATCTACTTTAGTAACAGCTGGGGTATATTTAATAATTCGGTTTAGTCCGGCTTTAGAGGGATCGAAAGTTCAAAGAGCGTTGTTAATTATTTCTTGTTTGACTATATTTATAGCAGGATTAGGTGCAAATTTTGAGTATGACTTAAAAAAAATTATTGCTTTGTCAACTTTAAGACAGCTGGGAGTAATATTGAGTATTTTGGCACTAGGTTATATAGATCTTTCTCTTTTCCACTTATTAAGGCATGCTTTATTTAAAGCTTTATTATTTATGTGTGCTGGAGTAATAATTCATACGGTGGGTGGTTATCAAGATATTCGTTGTATAGGAGGTTTAGTAAAATTTATACCATTAAGAGTTTCTTTTATAACTGTAGCAAATTTAGCTCTATGTGGATTTCCTTTTTTAGCGGGATTTTATTCAAAGGATATAATTTTAGAGGTTGCTTTTATAAGGTGAATTAATTTTATTGCATTAATTTTATATATTTTAGCTACTGGGTTGACGGTAAGGTATACAAGGCGATTAATTTTTTACAGATTAAGAGGTAGGTATAACTTAAGTTCTTTAAGAAATGTAAGAGACGAGGATGTTTGTATAACTAATTCTATGAGTGTATTAGGAGGCGGTGCAATTATAATAGGAGCTGTTTTAGCTTGATTATTGTTTCCTGAGCCCTATATAATTTGTTTAAGGGTGATGATAAAAAATTTAGTAATAATAATTACTTTAATCGGGGCAGTATGTGGGTATATATTAAATCTAATAAGTGTTAGATATGTGCTTCAGTCTTTAAAAAATTATGGGAGAGTAAGTATAGCTGGATCTATATGATTTATGCCTTTTTTAAGTACAAAGAATATTAGAACATTTAGATTAACAAAAGGAGCAGTAGTAGAAAGAGTAATAGATAAAGGTTGAAGTGAACATTTAGGGGGACAAGGTTTTTTTTATATTTTTACTAAGTTATTTAATACATTAAATGGGCTACAAATAAATAGAGTTAGTATTTATATAAAATTGTTTGTGGTAAGAGTTTTAGTTACAATATTAGTAGTTGTAAGTTAGTTTAAATATTTAGGGTTTTAGGTAAACTTATATAATTTATTAGAATATTGCATTGAAGCTGCAAAAGAGACAAGTTTGTCTATAAGTGTTATACCTAAATAGTTTAAAAAAAACGTTAGCTTGTGGCGCTTGAAATGTAATGTATTACTTTAGGTAAAAGTTTTCAGAAAAAGGCCTTCAGCTTAGCAATGAAAATGCAATATGTTAAAATTTACACTATGAAAACTAGGAGTATAAACGGAATTTAACCGCTTAAAAATAAGTTAGAAGCTTATTGTTTTTGGCAAAATACTCCGTTTCTTGATAGGAAATATTATAAATTCAATTATATTATTAACGGTAATACGCCTCTTTTTGGCTTCTATCAAGTAATAGAAAATTAGAAGGCTTGAAGCCTAAAATTTAGGTCGAAACTAAATGCAATAATTCGCTTTCTAATTGATAAAACCAGTTTTAAAAAACTCTTTATGAATGCAACTCATACGTCATATATTGACTATGGTCTTAAGATCAATCTAAGGCACCTTGATATCATTCATAGTACAATCCAACTAGTAAAATAATGAGAAAAATTATTCTAGTTATAATTCAGGAAAAAATGTTAGTTAAATTAATAGTAGAGGCAATAGGTAGAAGAAGTGTAATTTCTACATCAAAAATTAGGAAGATTACAGCAATTAAGAAAAATCGCAGTGAAAAGGGAAGTCGAGCAGAGTTTTTAGGATCAAACCCACATTCATATGGGGAATTTTTTTCTCGATCTATAATAGTTTTTTTTGCTAGAAGAGTTGCTAGGATTATAACTAAAGTTGAGATAATTGCGGTAATAGAAAAGATGCATAGTATTAAAAAAATTACTTTTTCTAAAATTTATTAGCCCTTTTGATTGGAAGTCAAATATACTATATATACTAAAAAAGTTAACCACCTCATCAGTAAATGAAAATATATAGGAACAATCATACTACATCTACAAAGTGTCAGTATCATGCGGCTGCTTCAAATCCTAAATGATGCAAAGATGAAAAATGGCATTTATAAAGTCGAATAAAACAAATAGCTAAGAAAGTAGTTCCAATGATTACGTGTAGACCGTGAAATCCAGTAGCGACGAAAAAAGTTGATCCGAATACCGAGTCGGCAATAGTAAATGGTGCTTCAACGTATTCAAGTGCTTGTAGGCCTGTAAAATAGATTCCAAGAATAATAGTAAGTGCTAGACTTTGAATAGCTTGGGAGTGGTTAGATTCTATAATAGCATGGTGGGCTCAAGTAACTGTGGCACCTGAAGAAAGAAGAATAGTTGTATTTAGGAAAGGAATTTGGAATGGGTTAAATGGTTGAATTCCTAAAGGAGGTCAATATATTCCAATTTCTACAGTTGGGGAGAGTCTTCTGTGGAAGAAAGCTCAGAAGAAAGAAAAAAAAAATAAAACTTCAGAAACAATAAATAAAATTATTCCTCAACGTAGACCTTTCATTACGGTTGAAGTGTGAAGCCCTTGATATGTTCCTTCTCGAGTAACATCTCGTCATCATTGAATTATAGTTAGGATAATGGCAAAAAATCTTAAGATAAGAAGATTTATATTATATTGATGAAATCATTTAACTAGACCTGTAGTTAGTATTATAGCTCTAATAGAGCCTGTAAGCGGTCATGGTCTTATATCTACTAGATGATAAGGGTGAAATCCATGGGATGATGTCATTAGTTAATTTCTCTTGTGTAAAGAGTACTTAGGACAGCAAATACATAAGATTGAATAACTGCAACAGCAGCTTCTAAAAGCAAAAGTAAAATTTGTGCAAACAAGAGAATAGATAAGATAGAAAGGGTTAATGAAGGTCCGGTACCTCCTAATAAAGTTAATAAAAGATGTCCTGCAATTATATTAGCAGCAAGACGAATAGCCAAAGTTCCAGGCCGAATAATATTTCTAACGGTTTCAATTAAGACTATAAAAGGTATTAAAGCAGGAGGAGTTCCTTGGGGTACTAAATGTGCAAATATATGATTGGTATGTTGAATTCAACCAAACAATATAAGTGTAAATCAAAGTGGTAAGGAAAGAGATAAAGTTATTATCATATGGCTTGATCTAGTAAATACATAAGGTAAAAGTCCTAAAAAGTTATTAAATACAATTAACCTGAATAATGTGATGAAGAGAATTGAAGAACCAATATGTGAAGGTTGAAGTAAAGCTTTAAATTCTTTGTGAAGGGTTTGGATAATTTTTCTTCATAAAAGAGATCATCGTGACGGTGAACCCCAGTAGAGATATGGTAAATATAAGAGGCCTAAAAAGGTTGAAATTCAGTTAAGAGATAAGTTAAATAATCTTGAAGAGGGTTCAAAAATTGAAAAAAGATTAGTTATAATTTTCAGAGTTTTGAATAAGTTTTAATAGAAGAGTGGTCTGATTGTATTTTGTCGAATGGTTTAATAAAAAAAGTTAAGATGAAAAAGAGTGAGAGAATAGATAAAAAAAAAATATACATATAGAGTCAGTATAAAGGAGCTATTTGAGGCATTGAGAAATGTCTATAAGACAACTTAGGCATGACAAGCAAATATTATAAATTAACTAATTTCTCAACCAGAAGTAGGCGTAATAATACTATGATAGATTTAAAAGATCTATACTTACTTTCAGTCATCTGATTAGTCTTCAACTGATAAAGAAATTCAGTTTAAAAATGAGTTAATAGAAGTTCTTTCAATTACAATGGGTATAAACCTGTGGTTGGCTCCACAGATTTCTGAACATTGTCCATAAAATAGCCCCGGTCGGTTAATTAGAAATCTAGTTTGGTTAAGACGGCCTGGGATGGCATCAGCTTTAACACCAAGAGAAGGTACAGTTCAAGAGTGAATAACGTCAGCGGCAGAAATTAAAATTCGTACTTGGGTATTTATTGGTAGAACTGTACGATTATCTACATCTAGAAGTCGGAATCCAGAATCTTCAAGTTCGTTAGTTGGGATTATATAAGAGTCAAATTCTATCTGTAAAAAATCAGAGTACTCATATCTTCAGTACCATTGGTGACCGATTGTTTTTAGAGTTATTGATGGGTTATTAACTTCATCTAGGAGGTATAAAAGGCGAAGGGAGGGTAGGGCGATAAAGATAAGAATAAGAGCTGGCAATGAAGTTCAGATAACTTCAATTGGTTGATTCTCAAGTATGTAGCGATTAATAAATGAGTTAAAAAATAAGGTTGATATTATATATCCTACAAAAGTTACAATTAAGACAATAACCAGTATAATATGGTCGTGAAAGAAAATTAATTGTTCTATTAAAGGGGAGGCTCTGTCTTGGAACCTTAAGTGTGCTCATGTTGCCATTAGAAAAATTCTAAAAGAAGGGAAAGACCTTCCTATTAGGAGCTTAAATCCTACACATCTATCTGTCATTTTAGAAGTTAGTAATTAGGGGAATTTCTATATAAGAGTGATCGGCTGGGGGGTAAGAATGTTTTCATTCAATAGAAGAAGGTAAGAATGGTGCAAACATTACTGGTCGATTTGATACTATAGCTTCTCAGATAATTAATAAAAATCCTAGAGCAGCAACAAATGAAATTATAGAACCTAAAGAAGATACAATATTTCATGTAGCATAAGCGTCTGGGTAGTCAGAATAACGTCGTGGTATACCGTTGAGTCCTAAGAAATGTTGGGGGAAAAAAGTAAGATTAACTCCTAAGAAGGTAACTAAAAAATGAATTTTTAGTCATTTAGGGTTTAGTGCTAATCCGGTTATTAGGGAAAATCAATGGGCAATTCCAGCAAAAATTCCAAATACGGCTCCTATAGAAAGAACATAGTGGAAGTGAGCAACAACATAGTATGTGTCATGTAAGATAATATCAATAGATGAATTGGCTAAGACGACTCCAGTAAGTCCACCCACTGTAAAAAGGAAAATAAATCCTAGGGCTCAAAGAAGGGAGGGTGAATAGTTTATTTGAGTTCCGTGCAAGGTTCTTAGTCATCTAAAAATTTTGATTCCTGTTGGAATGGCAATAATCATTGTAGCTGATGTAAAATAAGCACGGGTATCAACGTCTATTCCTACAGTAAATATATGATGAGCTCATACAATAAATCCTAAAATACCAATAGCCAATATAGCGTAGATTATGCCTAGGGTACCAAAAGATTCTTTTTTTCCTGACTCTTGTCTAACAATATGAGAGATTATACCAAATGCTGGAAGAATAAGAATATAAACTTCTGGGTGGCCAAAGAATCAGAATAAGTGTTGATAAAGAATTGGGTCTCCACCTCCAGCTGGGTCAAAAAATGAAGTATTTAGATTACGATCTGTTAAAAGCATAGTAATAGCTCCTGCTAAAACTGGTAGGGATAAAAGGAGTAAAATAGCGGTAATAAACACTGCTCAAACAAATAAAGGTATTTGGTCTATGGTTATCCCATAAGAGCGTATATTAATAACTGTTGTTATAAAGTTTACGGCTCCTAAAATGGATGAAACACCTGCTAGATGTAGGGAGAAAATTCCTAAATCTACAGAAGCCCCAGCGTGAGCAATTGCTGCAGCAAGAGGGGGATATACAGTTCATCCTGTACCTACACCGCTTTCTACTATTCTTCTTGTTAATAGAAGTGTAAGTGAAGGTGGTAGAAGTCAAAATCTTATATTGTTTATTCGTGGGAATGCTATATCTGGGGCTCCTAATATAAGGGGAACAAGTCAATTACCAAATCCTCCAATTATAATAGGTATAACTATAAAAAAGATTATTACGAAGGCGTGAGCAGTAACTACAACATTGTAAATTTGATCGTTTCCAATAAGGCTTCCTGGTTGACTAAGTTCAGCTCGAATAATTAAACTTAAAGATGTACCTACTATTCCAGCTCAAGCTCCGAAGATAAAATATAATGTACCAATATCTTTATGATTTGTAGAAAAGAGTCATCGTTGCAT